ACAGTATCAGGAAGTACAGTTTGCGGAACTTCAATATCCACGGGTTTATTAGCTAAATGGCAATTTGCACATACAATTCGTCCAGTTGCTTCACGCGGATTTTCATAACCCTGCTGCGCAAAAATGGGATATGCATTTGAAATAGATACCCGAGTTATTACATATATCATGATCGATACAGAAATGGATCGAGTCATCTGTTCCTTTACCCAAGAAAAAATATTTATATTTTGCATGGTTCAATCATTGATCCCAGAATTTCTACAATAAATTAGAAAGGTAACTAACTAGTGTAGTTCCCTATCCACGAGTCTGCCATTGTACTGGAATAATTGTACTAGAATATGGAACGAATACCTTGAACAGGTATAAGTATAAATAAAGAATTAAGTAAGATTGAAAATACTTTCTTTATTCTTTAAACACGAAGAAACATTCTTATTTGATTGATATCAAGAGATCAAATGAGTTCTTTATTCGTTGATTGAATGATAAATGACTACAAGCGAAGGAGATACACGATTTAAATAATAAAAGATCCAATATTTCACAATTGTATCTAGAATAACTGGAAAAGTGGAAACAAGACCGGATATAATTTTATCGTTATGAGCCAATCCAAAATCGTTGTAGACCGAACCAATCATAAGTTCCCAACCATGGGTTGAATGAAATCCGATCCATAAATCAGTAACTAAAAGAATTGAAAAAGCTTTTATTGTGTCACTCAAGTTATACAGGAATTCCTGAACCCAAGAATTAAGAATAACAAGTTCTTCATTACCCAGAATACAATAACCACTTAGAATAGCGAAACAGATTATATTTGTCGATAAATTAAAAATTATATGGAGATTATACTCATCGTGTGTTTTGACTAATTGTACCGTTTCCTTGTGTATTCCTATACGAAGTTTTTGTATCTGTGTTTCAGGGTATTCCTTTATCATTTCGTCCAAGAGGAATAGTTCTTCTAATTCTATAAATTTTTCTAGAATCCTTTTCTCTTGAATATCATTCAAGAAAGTTTCAGATTGCCGGGTATTCCACCAATTAATAACCCAAGGTTCCAGACTTTTATTAAATGAAAGAGAGACCCACCAGGGCAAAAATACTATGGATACAATATATGGGAGGGAAGTCAATGATTTTTTTTTTTTTTTCATTTTTTATCTGTAAATTGTTAATGAATCCGCTGCATTCGTGGATTTTATCAGATATTTATCTGAACACAAATTCTATAACTAAGGTATCGTATCGAACCAATGAATCTATTCCCATTTTTGTGTAAAAATTTAGTCCTTGTATTTAGAAAATATTGAGATATCTCTATTGGGTAAATTACAACTAATTGCATCTCCATTTGTTATTTTGGTCCTGTCGATGAATACTCGAAAATCCACTAGAAGTAACGAATATGATTTGGATTTCGAAACAAAAAAATGCCTTCTCGGATCAATTAATTATTTCGAAATGTTTCACCGCCTAACCACAGTCCAGGAATAATGTAACCTATAAATTCGAAATATTGGGTCTAAAAAGATGAATTCTGTATTACGAAATAAATGTTCGAATATGTTTGATGAATGCATACTTAATTAGACTTTATTATTTTTATTAGTATAAATTATATAAAATTTTATTTAGTATAAATTATAAATTGGGGGCTCCCTGCGCATAAAAAAAAAGGGTTTTAGTATAGAAAAAATGGATTTTTATTAGAGTTTAGTTGTTCCATATAAAATCTCCCACTTTTGTTTTATTCCATGTGGGTTTACCCGCTAACAGAAGGGAGAAATAAAATCTAATATGTTTTGATCAAATAAGTCTTTTGAAGAAACTTCAATTGTATTAAAATAGGGAATTAGCAAGTTCCCTACCTCATACTGAGAAAACATTAATTCTTCATTTCAAAATACTTCGATTGGTACACGCAAGAAATATGCTAATTCGGCAGCTTTTTGTTCAATTTCTCGTGGAGTAAGATTCTCATCAGTGCCAGTCAAGGGAACCGCCCCTTGGCCTCTTATTTCCATATAAAGGACACGACGAGGATAAAGACCCTCTTTAACCTCCATTCTGATGGATTGTATATCTCTCATAAGGAAACGAAGGCAAATGCGACGATTTATTCCAGGAAATCCCCAACGAAAAATACAAACAATTCCTTCTTTTCTATCAAATCGGTCATAACCACTACCTACATTCCACGCAATTGTACACCACAAATAGGAGCTAATAAATAGACCCGCGATCCCATAAAAAGACATTATGATCCCTTGCGGAAAAAAAAATATTTGCTGAGATGGAAATACGGATATAAGATTCCTACCGAGATAACTGGAAGTTCCAACCACTAAGAACCCTAATGAACCTAAAAAAAGGCTACAGGCCAAAAAAAAATTACTTGTTTTTCGAGACCCCGTTATAAGTTCTATCCAGATATGCTCTGATCGCCAGTTCATACTATACTTACTATACTAAGGTTGTATTCGATTGGAATTGAGAGAATAACCCAAATGAATTTGACTTTACTTTTCTTGACCCCCAAGTAACTCTCATCAACTAGCACTATTTTGACGGGAACTATTAGGAGTAATTAGTTAGATAAATTGACTTTATATTTAAAACTATATCGCCCATCCATTTTTAACCAGCTATACCCATATAGAATCTGCATTTATGTAGATATCGTGTATCCGTATGCATATGAGTCTCTCATTTGTGTTCGGAAAGAGCCACATATCGTACCATATTAGACTAAATAAATATTTGTATTATGATCCAGTGTTGAAATAAATTGATGAGATTTGCTCTCATCGAATCTAGACAATCTTATTTTCTTGGACATGAAGAGATAAAGAAGCCATTGCAATTGCCGGAAATACTAGGCCCACTAAAGGTACAAAAATAGAGGGTAGATCTGTCATAGAATGGGTGCCCCAATTTAATATTTATATTTTAAAGATATCTTCTGATAAGTATATCTAATATAAATAATATTAAGTAGTTAATAAGTGCAAGGAATATAGACCTGAATTAAGTGTACCTAATTCATCGTTCTACATAAATATGTATGATAATTCACTTTAATATAAAAAACTTTCCTATTCTTCTTCTTCCATCCTTTTTTATTCTTTCTCTTTCTATTTTTTTTTTTTTTTTTTTACGATGAACTAAATACTCGTTCGCTACAAATAATTGAATTGAATCAAGTGCTATACTTTAATATATTGAATTTTTATTCAGAGGAAAGAAACCGTGGAGCTGAAATAACTCACTCAGAACACCCCTTAAAGGATTACGTGGTACGATTGGGTCGAATAAGCCCTTATGGAATGAATACTCAGCCGCTTGTGAACCATCGGGTACTGTTTTATTCAATGTTTGTTCAATTACTCTTTTACCCGCAAATGCAATGTAGGCATTTGGTTCAGCAATAATGACATCTCCCAACATACCAAAACTGGCTGTTACTCCACCAGTTGTAGGAGATGTAAGGATTGATATATAGAATAACTTTTTATTTGATTGATAATCATATAAAGCAGAAGATATTTTAGCCATTTGCATCAAGCTCAAACTTCCTTCTTGCATGCGTGCTCCCCCAGAAGCACACACAATAATGACAGGTAAAGATCGATTAGTAGCATACTCGATCAAACGGGTGATTTTCTCGCCGACTACGGATCCCATACTACCTCCCATAAACTGAAAATCCATAACCCCAACTGCTATTAGAATACCATTTAGTTGACCTATGCCTGTTTGAACAGCTTCAGTTAAACCTGTTTTTCTTTGATAAGAATCAATACGATCTTTATAAGGTTCTTCCTCTGAATGAAATTCAATAGGGTCCATAGAGACCATCTCTTCATCCATAGGATCCCAAGTGCCCGAATCAATCAAAAGTTCGATTCTATCTGAACTACTCATTTTCAAATGATATCCACACTGTTCACAAATATTCATTTTTGACTTAAAAAATTTTTTATAATTTAATCCATAACAATTTTCGCATTGAACCCATAAATGTTTGTATCTTTGATTCATATCGAAATCATTAGACTCTTCTCTTATATTGAGATCGCTGTCATTATTACTAGTTTTTATACTCGAATTCCCACTTTCACTACTTTCAGTATAAATGAAACTATAATTAGAATTATAACTGTTACTGTAATAATCGGTATAACCTGAAATATCACTTTTAATACTAACTTCAAAATGAATATAACTATTAATGCAACTATTAATGTGATTATTCCAACTAGATTGAGTATCATACATGTAATGATAATAGTAGTTCTTGGACCCACTATTCAAATAACTAGAAAAAAAACTTTCTAGTTCACTCATAAACATAAAAGAACTATCATTGTCAATCTCAAAAATCTGATTTTCAATATCAAAATAGACAGAATAATTGTCACCATTACTATCTCTAACTAAAAAGGTGTCATCAGAGACCAAACTCCAAATATTCCCGATATCAAATAAATAATCAACATTACTGAAAGCATAATTGTCACTATTACTCCAACTAGGAGTGTTTTTCCCCTTATCATTTATAATGGGTTCTTCACTTCCACTGGTATTTCCAATAACATCAGAATTATCCATTGATTTACTTAGCCCACATCTATGTTCTAACTTTTTGTTAAACAACATCGAATTGAACCACCATTTTTCCATAGAGTCTTATCACCCCCTAATTTGACGAGAATACAATAGATGAATAGTCATTCGATGAATAATCATTTTTTTATTATGTATATAGTCTTTATCCTCAATTATAACTATAAAGACAGGGTTCTCTCACGTCATGGACAAATTATCAAGGATAAATCGTTCTTTTTTTATTCCTATAACTAAAGAATTCATTTTCATACAATCTCATATAATTAAATTATACATTTGTATTGCAACATGGAACGAAAAAGACAATATACAGGAGGGGTAGAAGTAGCCCTTCCCTGGCTTAATCTATGGTCTGAAGC